AACAAAATATGTTGGATTTTTTAGCATTGAGAAATTTGCCACTAATTTAGTAGAGATTTTTAGGCTAATATTTGGGTAAGTTTTCCAATGAATCAATATGATATATATATATATATATATATATAACGCGGATGGCTAACCGTAACTCAACTTGTTAGTTCGCGCGCTCTCGGGCCTCCCTTGGTTTCGGGGTTTGACAAGGATAACAGGATTCGCTGAGCGTTGGGGGGTAGGGGGGGTTTAACGCGCGTAAGCCAAAAGGGGGGCATATATATCAGGGTTAGTTGAAGAGAGATAAATATGTTATGCACTTGATAGAGTAAAATGTAATTCTTAAGTTATGTCTTTCAATGATGAATGATATTTAATTCATGCAAGGAAATGTACAACCTTGATATATTAATTGCGCCTGCACTTTGAAATGTAATTGAAAGGCTACCAAAAAAGAGAACCCCTATGCATTTACGTGAACGCCCGGCATGTTGGGTAACGAGGAGTATGTAATTACACCATTAATCAGATGCAAGTATAATTCACCGGAGGTGGAGTTTTAAAAGTATGTACCTGAAATAGGAACCAGATGCAAGGAATAATTCACAGTTATCAACCCCCACATATTGTGTCCCTGGTTCTATCATGGGTAATATGCCTTACATAATAAGGTTGGTGGGCTCTTACTACATTAAGATTGTCTCTCGAAATGTTGGTTGTGTATTTCAAGGAAAGATTTGAGTGCCATATCTAGGGGAATAATCTATTTCCCAGGTTAAAATAAATTATTTATGAGTTTTAATGATATGCGTATGAACGTCTTAGACGTTAGTACTTGCTTTTAGGTTAAGATAAATGAATGGTGATAATACATATATATGCACTAACACAACACAACATATATGCGCATATGCATATATGTAATTAACCTATAGGTTACTATCAGAAGATAGTTTAATTTAGAATTCTGGCTTTGGGAGCCAGAGGTGGGAGTTAAAATCTCCTTCTTTTGGGCGCTAGGAGGGGGTTTAACCCTCGATCTTCGGATTACAAGACCGATGCTTTCACGCTAAGCTACTAGGGCAGGCTCATTTCAGTGCTTTATTCTCTACTCACCCTGCTAGAGGCACGAGGATAAGGAAGAGTGCAAAGTATAGGGTTGATGCAATCTGACCAATGATGACATATGGGTGTTCTACAGGCATGCCTCCGATTCATGTTAGGATAAGTATATCTGCTACCAGGGTTCAGAAGAGAAATTGGGTCATTGGACGAAAGGTTAGTCCTCGTTGTTTAGAAGTGTGTAGAATTGGCACAACTATTAGTACTAGAATGCTAAATAATAGTGCAAGTACCCCTCCTAGTTTGTTTGGGATTGATCGAAGAATAGCGTAGGCAAATAGAAAATACCACTCTGGCTGAATATGTGGGGGAGTAACTAGTGGGTTCGCTGGGGTGAAGTTATCTGGGTCCCCCAATAAGTTTGGGGAAAATAATGCTAAGGATGTAAGTGCTAGCAGTATTACTACAAAGCCAAGGAGGTCTTTATATGAGAAGTACGGGTGGAAAGAAATTTTATCTGCGTCAGAATTCAATCCGGCTGGGTTGTTTGACCCCGTTTCGTGTAAAAAGAGTAGGTGTAGAATGGTCGCGCCGGCGATGATAAAGGGGAGGAGGAAGTGGAAGGCGAAGAATCGTGTAAGAGTTGCGTTATCTACCGAGAAGCCGCCCCAGATTCATTGAACGAGGGTGTCACCCATATAAGGGACTGCTGATATGAGGTTTGTAATAACTGTAGCACCTCAGAAAGACATTTGTCCTCAGGGAAGGACATAGCCTACAAAGGCTGTTGCTATTACCAAGAGAAGTAGAATTACACCGATATTTCAGGTCTCCTTATAAAGGTATGAGCCATAATACAGGCCTCGTGCAATGTGTATGTAAATACAGATGAAGAAGAAAGATGCCCCATTAGCATGTAGGCTTCGGATTAGTCAGCCGTAATTAACATCACGGCAGATGTGGGCTACTGATGAGAATGCAGTGGAAATGTCAGAGGTGTAGTGCATAGCCAGAAATAGTCCCGTGAGGATTTGGGTAATTAGGCACAATCCTAGTAGGGAGCCGAAATTTCAAAGAGCTGAAATATTAGATGGTGTTGGGAGGTCAACCAATGCATGATTAGCGATTTTTATTAGCGGATGCGTCTTTCGTAGGCTTGCCATTAGTTCTTGTAGTTGAAAAACAACGATGGTTCTTCAAATCATAAGTTTCGGTTAAAATCCGAGCAGGAATTATGTCATATTTTGTGTTTTTATCACTGCTAGTTCTAATTGTGGGTTTAATTGCTGTTGCCTCTAACCCCACACCATATTTTGCTGCTTTAGGCCTGGTTGCTGCAGCGGGGGTTGGGTGTGGAGTACTTGTTAGTTGTGGGGGGTCCTTCTTATCCCTCGTCCTTTTCTTAATTTATTTGGGGGGAATGCTCGTGGTATTTGCTTACTCAGCGGCTTTAGCTGCTGAGCCTTTTCCGGAGGCTTGGGGGAGTCGTTCGGTAGCCGGCTATGTCCTAGTTTATCTGGTTGGGGTGAGTTTAACAGCCGGGATGTTTTGAGGGGGGTGATATGAGGGTTCTTGAGTAATCGTTGATGGGCTGAAAGAATTCTCTATACTACGGGGGGACGTTGGGGGTGTGGCCATAATATATTCTTTTGGGGGCGCAATGCTGGTTATTTGTGCTTGAGTATTACTTCTAACATTACTTGTGGTGCTGGAGCTCACACGGGGTTTAAGTCGTGGAACTGTTCGGGCGGTTTAGAGAAGAACTAGGATAATAGCCAGGACCATGGTTAGAAGGAAAATGGCTAAGAAGGTCTTAATTGTTCCTGGTTGAATGTCATTTATTATTTTTGCAAGCGCTATCTGGGTGAGCGTAAGTGATTTTGGGCCTGATATTTGAAGCCACGTTTGGTCAAATTTTGTAGCAGCTGACTGCCCTAGGATTAAGCTAGCTTTTGGGGATAGTCGGTGGATAAGTGAGGGGAAATATCCCAATATATTTGAGAAGCGGTGGGTGGTACTTGAAGAGGAGCCTTTGGCGGGCCCGTTGGTTTTAGCGGCAAGTTCTATGGCTACTAGAAATCCAATGATGGTTACGATAATAGCCGATATTTTAAGGGTGGTTGACATTGTCATAATGGGGGTTTTTAAGGGTAGGAAGTTATAAGTAATAACTAGTCCTGCAATGATACTTCCTCAGGCAAGTCGCTTAATGGGATTAACCATTAATGGATTGTCCTCGCTGATAGGAGATAAAGGCAGTAGTCGGGGGGTTCCTATAGTTACGAAATAAATTAATCGAAAGCTATAAACTGCAGTGAATGAGGTGGCAACTAGTGTTAGGGTTAAGGCTCAGGCGTTGAGGTAAGAGGTATTAAGGGCTTCAATAATGGCATCTTTTGAGAAAAATCCGGCCAGGAATGGGGTGCCTGTCAGTGCTAGGCTGCCGACTGTAAGACAGGTTGAGGTAACAGGCATAAGCTTGTGAAGGCCGCCTATTTTGCGAATATCCTGCTCGTCATTGAGGCTGTGGATAATTGACCCAGAACATAGGAATAATATGGCCTTGAAGAATGCGTGTGTACAAATGTGAAGGAATGCTAGTTGTGGTTGATTTAATCCAATTGCAACTATTATTAGGCCTAGTTGACTGGATGTTGAGAAGGCGACAATCTTTTTAATGTCATTTTGGGTTAGGGCGCAAGTGGCCGTAAATAAGGTGGTTAATGCGCCTAGGCATAAACAAGCTGTTAGTGCAAGGTCATTACTCTCTAAAAGAGGGTGGAGCCGAATTAATAGGAAAATCCCGGCAACAACCATGGTGCTAGAGTGTAACAGGGCTGACACTGGTGTAGGGCCCTCCATGGCAGACGGTAACCAGGGGTGAAGGCCGAATTGGGCCGACTTTCCTGTTGCCGCAAGAATAATTCCTATAAGAGGGACTGTTATATCAAAGTTTATGGATAGAGAGAAAATTTGTTGAATGTCTCAGGAATTCAGATGAATGGCGAACCAGGCCATGGTAAGGATCAGTCCAATATCTCCCACACGGTTATAAATTACAGCCTGAAGAGATGCCATATTGGCGTCTGCTCGCCCGTGTCATCAGCCAATGAGCAGGAAGGATATGATTCCGACCCCTTCTCAGCCGATAAATAATTGAAATATGTTGTTTGCCGTAACAAGTGTAATCATGGCTACCAAGAATAAGAGTAGGTATTTAAAGAATCGGTTCATGTAGGGGTCTGAATGTATGTACCAGAGTGCGAATTCTAAGATTGATCAGGTAACGTAAAGGGCGATGGGAATAAAGATAAGGGCATAGTGGTCAAATTTAAAGCTAATGTTTGTGTCGAACGCTTGCGTATTTATTCACTGTCAGTTCGTAGTAATATTTTCTGCACCCTGTTGGAGAAAAATTATAAGGGGTAGAAGGCTAATAAAAAATGCGATGCCAACAGCGGTCTTGACGTGGGTGGCTGCTCATTCTGGTTTTTGGGGGGTGGGATTCAAAGTTGTTAAGAGGGGCAGTACAAGTGTCACGATGACTAGGCTAAGGGAGGATGACATAATTAAGGTTGCAAAGGTCATAGCTTCTGCTTGGATTTGCACCAAGAGTCTTTGGTTCCTAAGACCAACGGATGAGCTGTTATCCTTCAAAAGCGTAAGAAAGCCGGGGATTTTAACCCCGGGTGTAAGTATTAGCAGTATTTACTGATTTCTGTCCTTCCTTGGTTAGTAAGGAGACTTTAACTCCTGTCCTTAGAATCACAATCTAATATTTTGGTTAAACTATACTTACTAGTAACACCATCCCCACATTAGTTCTGGTTTCGTTATGAGGAGAATTACTGGAATAAGATGAAGGGCTATTAGTAGATGTTCTCGGGTGTGAAAGGGAGCAAGGTTCATAATGTGATTTGGTGTGGGGCCGCGTTGGGATATAAGGAATATATAGAGGGAATAGCCTGCAGTAATTAAGGTGCCCAATCCTGTAAGTGCGATGGTCCAGGGGGACCAGTTAAATAGGGTCGTAATAATTATAAGTTCTCCTATTAAATTAGGGAGGGGAGGTAGTGCTAAGTTAGCTAAGTTAGCAACGAATCACCAGACTGCTGTTAGGGGAAAAATTACCTGCAAGCCTCGTGCGAGAAGCATGGTGCGGCTATGGGTTCGCTCATAGGCTGTATTAGCTAGACAGAACAATATTGACGATACTAGGCCATGTGCAATTATTAAAATAATTGCTCCTGAAAAGCCTCACGGGGTTTGAACTAGAATACCTCCTGCAACCAATCCTATATGGCTTACGGAAGAATAAGCAATTAGTGACTTAAGGTCTGTTTGTCGTAGGCAAATAGACCCGGTTATGATAATGCCTCATAACGCGAGAATAATAAAAGGATAGATTAATTCTTTAGAGAGGGGGTCTAACATGATCATTATTCGTATTATTCCGTACCCCCCTAGCTTTAGTAGAACTGCTGCTAGTACTATTGATCCTGCAACAGGGGCCTCTACGTGTGCTTTAGGGAGTCACAGATGTACTCCGTACAGGGGTATCTTTACAAGAAAAGCAACCAAGCAGCCCGCCCATCAGATTTTATGGCCCCAGGAGTACAGTGGTAGTGGGTGGGCATACTGGATAATTAATATGGACAGGGTTCCTGTGGATTGTTGGAGCAGGAGGAGGGCGACCAGGAGGGGGAGAGATCCGGCTAGGGTGTAAAATAAGAAGTATGTGCCCGCGCTTAGTCGTTCAGTCTGATTTCCCCATCGGGTAATAATAATTAGAGTTGGAATGAGTGTAGCTTCAAATATAATATAGAATATAATAATTTCGGTGGCTCCGAATGCTATAATTAGGAAGGCTTGCAGGGAGGTAAGAAGCATGATATAGAGGCGTTGACGACTGACTGGTTCACGGTTAATGTGGTTTTGACTAGCTAGAATTATTAGTGGAAGAAGTCAGCATGTCAGTACTAAAAGAGGGGTAGACAAGGGGTCTGTGGCAAGATACGAGTTGGATATGGTTCACCCAACTTCTGATGTTCATTTAAGTCAAGTAAGGCTAATGAGGGCAATTGAAAGACTATGAACGGTTGCTGCTGTTCAAACTCATTTGAGGGGAGTTAATCAGATCGTTGGCAATAATATAATTGTAGGGATTAATACTTTTAACATTGCAGGAGGTTGAGGTTTTGTAGGCGGTCGGTGCCATGGGTGCGGGTTGTAGCTACTAAGAGTGCAAGGCCTGTGCTTGCTTCGCAAGCGGAGAATGCTAGTAAAAGCATTGGTGCTGTGGAGAAGCTTGTTGATTCAAATTGTAGTGTTCACAAGGCCAGTGCAATAAATAGGGACAATATTATTCCCTCTAGGCACAACAAGGCGGAAAGTAGGTGTGTGCGATGAAATGCTAATCCTATAAGTCCTAGAATAAAGGCTGAGCTAAAGCTAAAATGTACTGGTGTCATAAGGGGGTCGTGGACTTAAACCACGATGTTCTGAGCCGAAATCAGAGATCTTTTTTGGATTAACTCCCTATTCTGCTCACTCTAATCCCCCCTGGGTTCATTCATAAATTAGTCCGAGGGTTAATAGTATTAGGACTGTGGCGGCTCAAAAGAATGTTCCGGTTGGGCTGTGGAGTTGATCTCCTCAGGGTAGGGGGAGAAGGAGGGCAATTTCTAGGTCAAATAAGAGGAATAGGATGGCTACTAAGAAGAATCGTAAGGAGAAGGGTAACCGGGCAGAGCCTAATGGGTCGAATCCGCACTCATAGGGGGAGAGCTTCTCTGCGTCCGGGTTTATCTGTGGTAATCAGAAGGATACAATTGCTAGGATTGATGATAGGGCTATTGTAATAGCAAAGATAGTCGTAATTAGGTTCATTATCTTTCCTTGGGGTCTAACCAAGACTAAATGATTGTAAGTCACTTGTACTAATTTAATACTAGAAAGATATGAGCCTCATCAATAGATGGATACATAGAGGAATAGTCACACTACGTCGACAAAGTGTCAGTATCAGGCAGCGGCCTCAAAGCCAAAGTGATGTTCGGATGTAAAATGATATTGAATTTGGCGTAGGAGACAAACAGCTAGGAAGGTTGAGCCGATAATAACATGTAATCCATGGAATCCTGTAGCCACGAAAAATGTGGCGCCGTAGACACCATCAGCAATGGTAAAAGGTGCTTCATAATATTCTATGGCCTGGAGAGCGGTAAAATAAAGCCCTAGCAAAATTGTAAGTGCTAGGGACTGAATGGCCTGTTTACGTTCGCCTTCTATAATGCTGTGATGGGCCCATGTAACGGTCACCCCTGATGCTAATAATACAGCTGTATTAAGGAGGGGCACCTCAAATGGGTCCAGCGTAATAACTCCTGTAGGAGGCCAGCAGCCTCCCAGTTCGGGTGTAGGTGCCAGGCTCGAGTGGTAGAAAGCTCAAAAGAAGCCCAGGAAAAAGAATACCTCAGAGGTAATAAATAGGATTATTCCATAGCGTAACCCCTTCTGAACGGGTGGTGTGTGATGACCTTGAAAGGTCCCCTCGCGAATAATATCACGTCATCACTGGAACATAGTAAGAAGGAGAAGAATTAGTCCCAGGGTTATTAGTGTTATTGAGTGGAAATGAAACCAGATTGCTAGGCCGGATGTTATTAATAGGGCACCGATGGCTCCGGTTAGTGGTCATGGGCTTGGATCTACCATATGATATGCATGTGCTTGGTGGGCCATTAAATGTTTTCCTGTAAGTAAAGGCTAAGTAGCAATACGAATACATAGGCTTGAATTATTGCTACTGCGACTTCTAGAAGAGTTAAAAGGAATAGAACTGCCGCGGTTAGGATTGCGACTGTTGGCATTATGGGTATTAATACAAATACGGCTGTGGCAATAAGCTGAATTAGTAGGTGACCGGCGGTCAAATTGGCTGTAAGTCGGACCCCTAGGGCTAGTGGTCGAATAAATAGGCTAATTGTTTCAATAATAATTAATACTGGAATTAAAGGGATAGGGGTTCCTTCCGGCAGAAGATGTCCAAGGGCAACTGTTGGTTGATTTCGCATGCCAATAATTACTGTGGCAAGCCATAGGGGTACAGCAAATCCTATATTTAAGGACAGCTGCGTTGTGGGGGTAAAGGTATATGGGAGAAGGCCTAGTATATTAACAGTAATTAAAAATATTATTAAAGAGGCCAGTAGTAGTGCTCATTTATGTCCTCCTACATTCAAAGGTATCATTAGTTGATTAGTAAATCGGTTTATTAATCATGTTTGAACTGTAATTAAACGGCTGTTCATTCAGCGGGACGGCGGGGTGGGAAATAAAACTCATGGTAGTGCAATTGCAACGGCGATGAGTGGGATACCTAGGAAGGAGGGGCTTGCAAATTGATCGAAAAAGCTTACTATCATGGTCAGGTTCAGGAGTCAGTCTTATGTTTTTCTTTATTCATAGGGGCTGGTTCATTTGGTGTTAGGTTATTTAAGATTTTGGTTGGGATAATAGTGAGGAAAACCACTCATGAAAATACTAGGACTGCGAACCATGGGTTGGGGTTGAGTTGGGGCATTTCACTAGAGGTGGTCGGTAGTCACCAAACTTTGGCTTAAAAGGCCAACGCTTTGTCCGATAATTAGCTTCCTAGTGAGGCGTCTTCTAACATTAATGAGGATCAGCTTTCGAAATGTTCGAGTGGAACGGCTTCAACTACAATAGGCATAAAGCTGTGGTTAGCCCCGCAGATTTCAGAGCATTGTCCATAAAACACTCCCGGTCGTGAGGCGATAAAGGCAGTTTGATTAAGTCGGCCAGGTACTGCATCTATCTTTACGCCTAAGGAGGGAACGGCCCAAGAGTGTAATACGTCCTCGGCGGACACTAAAACACGAATTGGTGATTCTATCGGGACTACTATTCGGTGATCTGTCTCTAGGAGTCGGAATTGGCCTGGCGTAAGGTCCTGGGTTGGAACTATATAGGAGTCAAAGCCGAGGTCTTCGTAATCCGTGTATTCATAGCTTCAATATCATTGGTGTCCTATGGCTTTAATTGTTAAGTGGGGGTCATTAATCTCGTCCATAAGATATAAGATCCGAAGGGAGGGCAAGGCAATTAAAACCAAAATAACAGCTGGTAGTACGGTTCATACGATTTCGATTTCTTGGGAGTCTAAAATATATTTATTTGTAAGTTTGGTTGAGACTATCGCAACAATAATATAGAGCACCAGGGTGCTAATTAAAAATACAATTATTAAGGCGTGGTCATGAAAGTGAAGAAGTTCTTCTATAACGGGTGATGCCGCGTCTTGGAATCCTAGTTGTGTGGGATGTGCCATTAAGCCTTGGGCTCAAGACATACAGGGGTTTAACCTGCGACTTCACCTTGACAAGGTGGTGTAATTTGCGCATTTTACTAATGTCTTTAGAAGAAAGTGACAGAGTGGTTATGTGACTGGCTTGAAACCAGTATATGGGGGTTCAATTCCTTCCTTTCTCGTTAGTTTGATTGAACTCGAACAAATGCTGGCTCCTCAAATGTGTGATATGGGGGAGGGCAGCCGTGGAGTCATTCTACATTTGTTGTAGTTAATTCTACTGAGGATACTTCTCGTTTGGCGGCAAAGGCTTCCCAGAGAATAAATAGGAATATAATTACTGCCACTAATGAAATAAGTGACCCGATAGATGATACTGTGTTTCATAGGGTGTAGGCGTCGGGGTAATCAGAGTATCGGCGTGGCATACCCGCTAGGCCTAGGAAATGTTGAGGGAAGAATGTAAGGTTGACGCCAATAAATATTACTCCAAAATGAATTTTTGTTCAAGTATCATTTAAAGTATAGCCCGAAAATAGTGGAAATCAGTGAACGAAGGCTGCCATAATGGCAAACACAGCGCCCATTGACAATACATAGTGGAAGTGGGCAACAACGTAGTATGTGTCATGAAGCACAATATCAAGTGATGAATTAGCTAAAACGATCCCTGTCAGTCCTCCGACCGTAAAAAGAAAGATAAAACCTAGAGCTCATAGTATTGGCGTGTCTCATTTAATTGAGCCCCCATGAAGTGTGGCAAGCCAGCTAAATACCTTTACGCCGGTTGGAATGGCAATAATTATTGTGGCGGACGTGAAATAGGCACGGGTGTCTACGTCTATTCCGACAGTAAATATATGATGGGCTCAGACAATGAACCCAAGAAGACCAATGGCCATCATAGCTCACACTATTCCTATATAGCCGAATGGTTCTTTTTTGCCGGAGTAGTAAGCTACAACGTGTGAAATAATACCGAAGCCAGGTAAAATAAGAATATAGACTTCTGGGTGACCAAAGAATCAGAATAAGTGTTGGTATAAGATTGGATCTCCTCCGCCTGCCGGATCAAAGAATGTAGTATTTAAGTTACGGTCTGTGAGAAGCATTGTAATTCCGGCAGCTAGAACTGGTAATGATAGGAGAAGAAGGACGGCTGTCACTAGTACGGATCATACAAATAAGGGTGTTTGATATTGGGAGATAGCTGGGGGTTTCATATTAATAATTGTAGTAATAAAGTTTACTGCGCCTAAAATAGATGATACGCCTGCTAGATGTAGCGAGAAAATTGTTAGGTCTACGGATGCTCCTGCGTGGGCGAGGTTGCCTGCAAGTGGCGGATAAACCGTTCACCCTGTCCCGGCCCCAGCCTCAACACCAGAAGAGGCTAGCAAAAGTAGGAATGATGGGGGTAATAATCAGAAGCTTATGTTATTTATTCGAGGAAATGCTATGTCAGGTGCCCCAATCATTAACGGCACCAGTCAGTTGCCAAATCCTCCAATAAGAATTGGTATTACTATAAAGAAAATTATTACGAAGGCGTGGGCAGTAACAATAACGTTATAAATTTGATCGTCACCTAGAAGCGATCCAGGTTGACTTAATTCAGCCCGAATGAGAAGGCTTAAAGCGGTTCCCACTATGCCGGCTCAGGCACCAAATACAAGATAAAGGGTGCCAATGTCTTTGTGATTTGTAGAAAAGAATCAGCGTGTAATTGCCACAGGTAGGGTAGCCGAGCGTTTAGGCGGTGGGTTGTAGCCCCGAAGACAGAGGTTTAAGTCCTCTCCTTATCAGAGCCCCGTAGTGAAGGATCACGTTGGATTGCAAATCCAGAGACGCAGAGTTATACCCTGCCGGGGCTTTTTCCCGCCTTACTCGGCTACGGCGGGAAAAAGTAGATGGATGCTCGCTGGCTTGAGCGCTTAGCTGTTAACTAAGAGTTTGTAGGATCGAGGCCTTCCCATCTAGAAAGGCCTTAGTTTAACAAAAACATTTGATTTGCAGTTATAAAATGCAAGATAGAGTCTTGTAGGTCTTATCAGGGGCTAGAAGATTCTCACTTCTGCTTAGAACTTTGAAGGCTCTTGGTCTAATGCTATCCTAAGCCCCTAGGTGGTTAGTATTACAATAGTCGGGGCTATGGGTAGAAGGGCGAGGGCCATCACGGTAGAGAGGGCCAGGGGGAGGGAAGTTTGTGTTGCTTGAACGCGTCAGGGGGTGGTGGAGTTAAAGGTATTGGGAGAAATGGTGAGCGTTATTGTATAACAAAGGCGCAGATAAAAATATAAGCTGAGGAGGGCGGCAAGGGCTATAATTGTAGCAGTGAGAGGGAGGTTTTGTGTGGTCAACTCTTGTATAATAAATCACTTTGGCACAAATCCTGTAAGTGGTGGAAGTCCGCCAAGCGATAGTAGTACGAGGTCCGTGGTCATTGTCAGGGTAGGGTTCTTGGACCATACAACTGCGATTGTGCTAATCTTCGTAGCGGATGAGGCTTTTAGGGCAAGGAAGGCTGCGGATGTCATAAAGATGTATGTGACTAAGGCAAGAAGCGTGAGTCGAGGGGCATATTGTAAAACAATAATCATCCATCCCATATGGGCGATTGAGGAGTAGGCCAGGGTCTTTCGCAACTGAGTTTGATTTAGCCCTCCCCAGCCTCCTACTAAGGTAGATGTCAGTCCAAAGGCCGTTAAGAGGGAGGGGTCAATCGCTTGGGCTGTTTGGATAATGAGGGCAAGGGGGGCAAGTTTTTGTCAAGTGGACAAGACTAGGCCTGTTAAAAGATCCAGGCCTTGTAATACTTCGGGCATTCACAGGTGCATTGGGGCGAGTCCAATCTTAAGTGCCAGGGCAGCCATAACCATTGTGGTGGCAATGGGACTTTCGATGCCATTGATATTTCACTGACCTGTAGCTCAGGCATTTGTTGTGCTTGCAAACAGGATTATGGCGGCTGCGGTAGCTTGGATAAGGAAATACTTCGTGGTCGCCTCTACTGCACGGGGGTGGTGGTGATGTGCCATCAATGGGACAATTGCGAGAGTATTAATTTCTAGTCCTATTCAGGCCAGCAGTCAGTGTGAACTTGCAAAGGTGAGGGTGGTCCCTAGTCCCAGGCTGGATAAGAGGGTTATAAGTACGTAAGGGTTCATTGATGGAGGAGGGGGTTTAACCGTCATGTTCGGGGTATGGGCCCGAAAGCTTATTTAGCTGACTCCATCTTAGAAAGTGGTGTAGAGGAAGCACTAAGAGTTTTGATCTCTTGGGCATGGGTTCGACCCCCTTCTTTCTAGGAACTGAGGGGACTTTAACCCCCATTAATCACTCTATCAAAGTGGTCCTTTGGCATTCGGGCACAGTTCCTGGCTTACAGCTGTGGAGGGAGGCCCGCCAGTGCAACTGGTAGGGAAACATGTCATAGTACTAGAGCTAGCGTTAAGGGGAGGAAATTTTTCCATACGAGGTGTATAAGTTGATCATATCGGAATCGGGGGTAGGAGGCCCGAACCCATAAAAATATGATCGATAAGAAGGCGGCTTTAATTATAAGAATTACTGTTGTTAGTTCAGGTAAGCCCGGGGTAATTGATGTGCCCAAAAATAGTACGACTGACAGTGTATTTATGAGTAGGATGTTCGCGTATTCGGCCAGGAAGAATAAGGCAAAGGGCCCTCCTGCATATTCTACATTAAAACCCGACACAAGCTCTGATTCACCTTCTGTTAGGTCGAATGGTGCACGATTGGTCTCTGCCAGGGTTGAAATATATCACATGGCGGCTAGGGGCCATGCAGGGGCTAGCAGTCAAATACTCTCCTGAGTTGTGTTGAATGTCTGAAGGGTGTAGCCGCCAGAAAGGACAATTACTGAAAGGAGAATGAGTCCAAGACTTACCTCATATGAAATTGTTTGGGCCACTGCCCGCAAGGCCCCGATTAGTGCATACTTTGAATTTGATGCTCAGCCTGACCCAAGAATAGAGTAGACCGCAAGGCTTGACAAGGCCAAAATAAATAAAATGCCTAAGTTAAGATCAATGATGGGGTGGGGCATGGGTATGGGGGCTCATAGGGTTATGGCAAGGGTTAATGCAAGGATTGGGGTGGCCAAAAACAAGAAGGGGGATGAGGTAGAGGGGCGAACGGGTTCTTTAATAAATAGTTTTACACCGTCAGCAATAGGTTGAAGTAATCCGTAGGGCCCTACTACATTTGGACCCTTCCGTAGTTGTATATATCCTAGTACTTTTCGTTCAAGCAAAGTTAGGAAGGCTACTGCTAATAGAACTGGGACAATGTAGGCGAGGGGGTTAACTAAGTGAGTAATTAGAGTGTCTAGCATGAACTGGGAAGAGGATTTGAACCTCTGATTTTAAGGGCTTAGGCCTTACGCAATTAACCATGCTCTGCCACCCCAGTAGTGTTCTTATTTTGAACGGTGGGGCTTTGGCCCTCCATTTACTTAATTTATTTGTTTTCATCAATTAGGGGCGGGGCGTGCTTTAAGTATGGGCCCCTCATTTCCGATCCTTTCGTACTAGGAAAAGTAGCGTTACAGATAGAAACTGACCTGGATTGCTCCGGTCTGAACTCAGATCACGTAGGACTTTAATCGTTGAACAAACGAACCCTTAATAGCGGCTGCACCATTAGGATGTCCTGATCCAACATCGAGGTCGTAAACCCCCTCGTAGATATGGGCTCTGGGAGGGGATTGCGCTGTTATCCCTTGGGTAACTTGGTCCGTTGGTCGGCCTTTCAGCCGGATCATTTTTGGTCAGATATTCTGCGGCCTATAGATGTCTCTATTGGCTTCAGGGGTTAGGCCCAGTCCACTCGGAGGCTCGTTTTTCCTCCGCGGTCGCCCCAACCGAAGGTAAAAATTCATTACCACTAAGTTCTTGCTTCTTATAGAGTTGTTTAACGTGGTTGTACTTTGTACCTTAAGCTCCAAAGGGTCTTCTCGTCTTGTATATTTATACCCGCTTCTGCACGGATAGATCAATTTCACTGACTGGAGGGGGGAGACAGTTAAGCCCTCGTCTAGCCATTCATACAGGTCTCTATTTAAGAGACAAGTGATTGCGCTACCTTTGCACGGTCAAGATACCGCGGCCGTTGAACCCGTAGTCACTGGGCAGGCTGGACCTCCTATACTCAGCTTAGTTGCAGGAGGCGATGTTTTTGGTAAACAGGCGAGGCTTGTGTTTGCCGAGTTCCTTCCCCTTCTTTTAGTCTTTCCCTTAAAATAGCACTCCAGTGTGGGGTTAACGATTAGTTAATGTGAGGTCTTCTTGAGCTCTTTATTAATCACACTACCCTCTTGGGTTGGGTTCGTTAAGTTCCAGTGGTTAGTCCGATCTGGTTTACACTTGTGCTGGGAGAAGAGCGGGTCTTCTTATTACTCATTTTAGCATAATCTCTTCCATGCGGGCATGGGTTGGTCTGATATAGTTAGGGGAATAAGACTTTCTATCCATATAATAAACTTCTTTCTGTCCGAGCTTTAACGCTTTCTGTTTAGGTGGCTGCTTTCAGGCCCACTAGAACAGTATATCTTATATATTATGATCTTTATCCTCCTGTTAAGGTTGTATCCTTTGTTAAAAGGGCTGTACCCCTTTCAACTAACTCTCGCATTTTTCCCTAAATATCTTGGTAATAATATTCTTGGTTCGGGGTGTGTGAGGCTGAACTTCTATCCATTTCTCAGTCAACCAGCTATCACCAGGTTCGGTAGGTCTTTCACTTCTACCCGGAGCTCTTCCCACTCTTTTGCCACAGAGACGGGTTAGCCCTAAATTAACATAGGCTGTCTCGGGGTAGCTCACCTGGTTTCGGGGTATCAAACTAAAGGTCTCTTTGCTTGGGGGTACTGGCTAAATCATGATGCAAAAGGTACAAGGTTTAGGCTTTGTTTTTTAGTGCTTATATGGGTTGTTTCATTTCTCTTTCAGCGTTCCCTTGCGGTACTTCTTCTATTGCTTTAGGGTCGAACCTTTTCTGTCGCCCATACTCAGGTAAAAAAATGGTTTAGTTTGTGGTGTTGGGCCATGTTTTGTTATAAATGTTGCGGAATTATATTAGTAGTTAAGCTAGCTGGTTGGCTCAGGGTGATCCAATTTGCATGGATGTCTTCTCGGTGTAAGTGAGATGCTTGGCTAACTCAGCCACGCCCTGAATTTAGTCCAAGTACACCTTCCGGTACACTTACCATGTTACGACTTGCCTCCCCTTGTCAGCGCTCTGGTGTTATTTATCTTTATTGCATTTGACAGGGGAGAGTGACGGGCGGTGTGTACGCGCCTCAGAGCCGGGTTCAAAAGGACACGCTGCTTCCTTTTTACTACTAAATCCTCCTTCAAGCACTATTTCATGTTGCACATCCGTAGTGTTCTATAATAGAAAATGTAGCCCATTTCTTCCCACTTCGTACGCTACACCTCGACCTGACGTTCTGGGCTGTGCCCATTTTGCTTACTTTTATTACCTTCACAGGGTAAGCTGACGACGGCGGTATATAGGCTGAGACGACTAGAAGTGGTGAGGTTTAACGGGGGTTATCGGTTCTAGAACAGGCTCCTCTAGGGGGGTCTAAGGCACCGTCAGGTCCTTTGGGTTCCAAGCTAATGCTCGTAGTACCCGGGCGGACATCTAATTGTAGTTGGATGTCTAGGTTTACAGCTGAGCATAGTGGGGTATCTAATCCCAGTTTGTTCCTCAGCTTTCGTGGCGTCAGGCGGGCTCTTTTAAAGCTACTTTCGTATATTGGGCTTCGGACACCTAGAAGCGTATGACGGCCAAAGGGCCATTTGGCTTTATTGTTTTGCTCTCCCTAACCACCCTTTACGCCGTTGCATTGTCAACTAGGGCCTCTCGTTTAACCGCGGTGGCTGGCACGAGTTTTACCGGCCCTCTTAACCCTGACTAAGTCAAGTTTTCACTCATGGCTTAATATCTATCACTGCTGAATTCCCTTGGGGGTGTGGCCTGGCTAGGCGTCTTGGGCTAAAAGTTTGTGCCTGATGCCCGCTCCTCGTCCCCGGGCAGGGGATTAAGGGCATACTCACGGGGTTGCGGAGACTTGCATGTGTAAGTTGGGTTAGAGCTGACAATAAGGTCGGGACCATGCCTTTGTGCATGCGGAGCTTCTCATGGCCCATCTTAACATCTTCAGTGTTATGCTTTGCACTAAGATACGCTAGC